AGATATCCATTTAGCAAAATTTGGTATATTTGGTATAAGTGGCTTCCGCCGAAAATCTCCCAAAAATGCTATATTCTATCTATTTTCAAATAGACCCAACTCGGCGGATGGCTGAACTGTAAAGTTGGTGTATCTATATACATGTGGCTATCTTTAGTGAGATCATACGAAGGGTATGTTATTAGTTTAGATCTAACCAATTTAATGAATTACTCCTAAAGGTTCACATCAAACTAGTGCTAGTTGATGCGAGTTACTTCGGAAACAAACGGACTAAAGTCAAATTCATTTGGGGTATTCTCTCAATTCCAAAAAAAGCAACTGGATCAAGTATGAGTTGTCGATCAGAACATATATGGATAGAACCTATAACGGGGGCTCGAAAAACAAGTAATTTCTGCTGGGCTGTTATCCTTTTTTTAGGTTCATTAGGATTCTTGTTGGTTGGAACCTCGAGTTATCTTGGTAGAAATTTGATATCTTTATTTCCGTCTCAGGAAATAGTTTTTTTTCCGCAAGGAATTGTGATGTCTTTCTATGGGATCGCGGGTCTTTTTATTAGCTCCTATTTGTGGTGCACAATTTCGTGGAATGTAGGTAGTGGTTATGATCGATTTGATAGAAAAGATGGAATAGTGTGTATCTTTCGTTGGGGATTTCCTGGAAAAAATCGTCGGGTCTTCCTCCGATTTCTTATAAAAGATATTCAGTCCGTCAGAATAGAAGTGAAAGAGGGTCTTTTTGCTCGTCGTGTCCTTTATATGGATATCAGAGGCCAGGGAGCCATTCCATTGACTCGTACTGATGAGAATTTTACTCCACGGGAAATGGAACAAAAAGCTGCTGAATTGGCCTATTTCTTGCGTGTACCAATTGAAGTTTTTTAATAAATGAAGCCGAGAAATGAATGCTTTCTCAGCAGGAGAGCAAAAAAAGAAAGAATCCCCTTTTTCTATAACATAACTTATAACTTAATTGAGGTTTCTTCAAAACATTCATTCGAGTCAAAGCAGACATATATGGAATAATAATAAAATAAAATTTTTCCGGGCATTTATCGAAAGGAGATATGTGCTTCAAATTCGACCAATTGAAATATAGGTAAACAATTTTTTTTTATTTATTCATTCGAATTTTTCGTCTATTTCGGTATTTTTTTTCTAGATTCAAGGCCTAACCACGAAATCACAAATAAAAAAGAGTGAATAGATTCATAGGTTCGATAACTTGTAATAGAAGAGATGCATGAGAGAAATATTAGATTACATAGAGTCGACGAATGAGATGGGTTCATTAACAATTCACAGACGAAAAAATGGAAAAAAAGAAAGCATTCACTCCTCTTTTATATCTTGCATCTATAGTATTTTTGCCCTGGTGGATTTCTCTCTCATTTCAAAAAAGTCTGGAATCATGGGTTACTTATTGGTGGAATACTAGGCAATCCGAATTTTTTTTGAATGATATTGAAGAAAAGAGTATTCTAGAAAAATTCAGAGAATTGGAGGAACTCCTCTTCTTAGAGGAAATGATCAAGGAATACTCGGAGACACATCTACAAAACCTTCGTATAGGAATTCACAAAGAAACAATCCAATTAATCAAGATACACAACGAGGGTCGTATTCATACGATTTTGCACTTCTCGACAAATATAATCTGTTTCATTATTCTAAGCGGTTATTCTATTTTGGGTAATAAAGAACTTGTTATTCTTAACTCTTGGGCTCAGGAATTCCTATATAACTTAAGTGACACAATAAAAGCTTTTTCTCTTCTTTTATTAACTGATTTATGTATCGGATTTCATTCGCCCCATGGTTGGGACCTGCTGATTGGCTTTGTCTACAAGGATTTTGGATTTGTTCATAATGATCAAATAATATCTGGCCTTGTTTCCACTTTTCCAGTCATTCTAGATACAATTTTAAAATATTGGATTTTCCGTTATTTAAATCGCGTATCTCCGTCACTTGTAGTGATTTATCATTCAATGAATGACTGAAAAAATTATCTACCTAATCCAATTCCTATTAGAATGTTTCTTACTTTGCAGTTGTACAGAAGCAAAGCATTGAAAATCACTTTAGATTTCTACCCATCCCGGGGATTCATCCTATATTCCTATATATTAATCCAGTCAATTTATTCCAGTAAATAACAGAATCGTGGATAGGAAACTCCATTAGTAACCTACCCCAATTTATTGTAGAAATTTTCGGGATCAATGGTTGGACCATGCAAACTAGAAAGACTTTTTCTTGGATAAAGGAACAGATTACTCGATCTATTTCCATATCGCTAATGATATATATAATAACTCGTACATCCATTTCAAATGCATATCCCATTTTTGCACAGCAGGGTTATGAAAATCCACGAGAAGCGACTGGACGTATTGTATGCGCCAATTGCCATTTAGCTAGTAAACCGGTGGATATTGAGGTACCGCAAACGGTACTTCCTGATACTGTATTTGAAGCAGTTGTTCGAATTCCTT